GTTATTGTAGCTTAATTATATAAAGCACGGCACTGAAAATGCCGCGACGGGATTGAAAAAATCCCCAAAAACATAAAGTTTTGGTCCTAAACTTACTGCTACTTTTAATCAAAATTACACATGCAAGTATCAGCATCCCAGTGAAATATGCCCAAACAAAACAAACGGAGCAGGTATCAGGCACGAACACTCAGCCCAAAACACCAAGCTACGCCACACCCACACGGGCCCTCAGCAGTGATAAACATTAAGCAATAAGCAAACCCCATTAAGCTTGACTTAGTTATGATTAATAGGGCCGGTCAACCTCGTGCCAGCCACCGCGGTTATACGAGAGGCCCAAAGCAGCGAACTTCGGCGTAAATCGTAACCAGAATACATGCCACCCACCTAAAAGCTAAACAATGTTCTAGTCGTAAAACACAGGACAAATGAAACCCAAAACTTCTAACACAAAGGCAATTTGACTTACGAAAACTAAGAAACAAACTAGGATTAGATACCCTACTATGCTTAGTCGTTAATATGGTATTTAAACACATAAAATGCCCGCCAGAAGATTACAAGCGAAAAGCTTAAAACTCAAAGGACTTGGCGGTGCTCCACACCCGACTTAGAGGAGCCTGTCCTATAATCGATACTCCACGCTAAACCTCACCATTCATTGCCAAAAACAGCCTATATACCGCCGTCACCAACTTACCCCATGAGGGTTAAACAGTAAGTACAACAGTTATTTAACTAAAACGTCAGGTCAAGGTGTAGCTAATAGAATGGCAGAGATGGGCTACATTTTTTAAAATAAAACAAACGGCACGAAACTATGAAACAAGCTTCCGAAGGAGGATTTAATAGTAAAATTATTAAGAAAATTAATTTTAAATACGCTCTGGAGCGCGCACACACCGCCCGTCACCCTCTTCATATAAACACTAACTAATACATAAAACATCTAACACTATTAAGACGAGGTAAGTCGTAACATGGTAAGCGCACTGGAAGGTGTGCTTGGAACAACAAAAAGTAGCTTAAGACAAAGCATTCAGCTTACAATTGAAAAATGTTAGAAATACCTAACCTTTTTGCGCCAAACATCCAGCCCAACAGCCCTCACAAAACACCACATACAATAAAACAAACCATTTGATAAGAGTAGTAAAGGCGATTAAACATCAACACAAGGAGCAATAGAAACAGTACCACAAGGGAAATATGAAAAAACAGTGAAACACCCAAAGCAAAAAAAAGCAAAGACTAATCCTTGTACCTCTTGCATCATGGTCTAGCAAGAACAATACAGACACGGCGACCCTAGCCTGTAACCCAGAAACCAAGTGAGCTACCATATAGCAGCACAAGAGCTAACCCGTCCCTGTAGCAAAAGGGTGGGAAGACTTTATGGTAGCAGTGAAAAGCCTACCGAACTTGTTGATAGCTGGTTGCCTGATAAATGAACCTAAGTTCAACCTTAAATTTTAACCGCCCTTCATAGCGCCCCCTTAATTTAAGAGATATTCAATGAGGGTACAGCCTCATTGAACCAGGATTCAACCTGAAATAGAGAGCACATTTTTATTACTATTACAGTAGGCCTTAAAGCAGCCACCAAAAAACACAGCGTCACAGCACACAACCAAAAATACCAAACATAAAAATATTCTCCTATTGCCAAACCAGGCCACTCTATATAAATATAGAGAAACTAATGCTAGAACTAGTAACAAGAACTAATCTCTTCGCACAATTGTAAATCAGCAATAGAACAACTACTGAAAGTTAACGGAGCTATATAAATATTTTCCATCAATATATTACACTAACCCGTTGCCCCAACACAGGTGTGCAAAAAAGAAAGATTAAAAATTAAAGAAGGAACTCGGCAAAACCCAGTCCCAACTGTTTACCAAAAACATAGCCTTCAGCTAACAAAGTATTGAAGGTAACGCCTGCCCAGTGAACAATTCAACGGCCGCGGTATTCTAACCGTGCAAAGGTAGCGTAATCACTTGTCCCCTAAATAGGGACCTGTATGAATGGCTAAATGAGGACCAAACTGTCTCCTTTAATTAATCAGTGAAACTGATCTACCAGTCCAAAAGCTGGTATTTTATCATAAGACGAGAAGACCCTGTGGAGCTTTAAATTAAAAGCCAAAACTAAAATCTCACTAAACCCTAAATATGGCCCAAAATTTTAAGTTGGGGCGACTTCGGAACAAAACAAAACTTCCGAGCATAAAGGAAATTAACCTCATCAAGACTAACAAGTCAAAACAAAACTTGACCCAGTATAACTGATAACCGAACCAAGTTACCCCAGGGATAACAGCGCAATCTTCTTCAAGAGTTCATATCGACAAGAAGGTTTACGACCTCGATGTTGGATCAGGACACCCAAATGGTGCAGCAGCTATTAAAGGTTCGTTTGTTCAACGATTAATAGTCCTACGTGATCTGAGTTCAGACCGGAGCAATCCAGGTCGGTTTCTATCTATGTAGTTGCTTTCTACAGTACGAAAGGACCCAGAAAGCAGGACCTATGCTAACAGCACGTCCTAAAAATTTACAAGGCTGATTTAACTAAAGCCTAACAACAAACCCCATTAAACCCGAAGATAGCGGGCTTAGTTAGGGTGGCAGAGCCAGGCATATGCATAAGACCTAAAATCTTCACAACAGAAGTTCAAATCTTCTCCCCAACAGTGACACAAATTATAAACAACATTATTAATCCCCTACTATATATTATTCCAATCTTAATTGCCGTAGCATTTCTTACCCTCCTTGAACGAAAAATATTAGGATATATGCAACTACGCAAAGGCCCAAACATTGTAGGCCCATACGGACTATTACAGCCAATCGCAGATGGCGTAAAACTATTTATTAAAGAACCAGTTCGCCCATCATCATCCTCACCTACCCTATTTATTCTAACCCCAACACTAGCACTGTTTATTGCAATATTTATTTGAGCTCCAATACCAATACCACAACCCCTAACAGACCTAAACCTAGGCCTACTATTTATACTAGCCCTATCAAGCACTGCAGTATACTCAATTTTATGATCAGGGTGAGCATCAAACTCAAAATACGCACTAATTGGAGCTCTACGCGCAGTAGCCCAAACAATCTCATACGAAGTGACACTAGGAATCATTCTACTGGCAATCGTAATTTTAACGGGCGGATTTTCCTTAAAAACAATATTAGTAACACAAGAACAAACATGACTGCTATACTCATCATGACCATTAATAATAATATGGTATGTTTCAACACTAGCAGAAACAAACCGGGCCCCATTTGACCTTACAGAGGGAGAATCTGAACTTGTCTCAGGTTTCAATGTTGAATACGCGGGGGGCCCATTCGCCCTATTTTTCCTAGCAGAGTACGCCAACATTATAATAATAAACACACTATCTTGCATCCTATTCTTAAGCCCCGGACAAACAACACAACCAGAAATATTTTCAACTAACCTAATATTAAAAACAATACTACTTACTATTGGATTCTTATGAATCCGTGCATCATATCCACGATTCCGATACGATCAACTTATACACCTCCTTTGAAAACAATTTCTTCCAATAACACTAGCACTATGTCTATGACACACATCACTACCAATTTCAACATTCGGACTCCCCCCACAACAATAAATGGAAGTGTGCCCGAACATTAAGGATTACTTTGATAGAGTAAACAATAGGGGTTAAAATCCCCTCATTTCCTTAGAATAACAGGACTTGAACCTGCACATAAAGACTCAAAATCTTTAGTACTCCATTATACTACTTTCTAGTAAAGTCAGCTAAATAAGCTATCGGGCCCATACCCCGAAAATGTTGGTTTAAACCCCTCCTCTACTAATGAGCCCTACAACAACAACCATCCTAATATCAAGTCTTGCTACCGGCACAATCATTACAGCCTCAAGCCACCATTGATTAATAGCCTGAGTCGGCCTAGAAATGAATACACTAGCTATTATTCCAATAATCTCTAAACAACACCACCCACGGGCTACAGAAGCCGCAACAAAATACTTTTTAACACAAGCAGCCGCCTCAGCCACAATCTTATTTTCAAGCACAACAAATGCCTGACAAACAGGAACCTGAGATATCATCAACATAACAAGTCCCACCGCAAACATACTCCTAACCGTAGCCCTTGCAATAAAACTAGGCCTTGCACCAATACACTTTTGACTTCCAGAAGTCCTACAAGGATCCACCATTAAAACCGCCTTAATTATTACAACATGACAAAAACTTGCCCCAATAACCTTAATCCTTATAACATCCAACACCCTACCCACAACAGCCCTCCTAACAATAGCCATAATCTCAACTCTCCTGGGAGGTTGAGCCGGACTAAACCAAACCCAAACCCGAAAAATCATAGCATACTCATCAATTGCCCATCTTGGTTGAATAGCCGCAATCACCACAATTATACCCAACCTTCTAATACTTAACCTAGTACTATACCTATCTATAACAACCTCAATATTTTACATATTAATTTTACTTAACTCAAAAAACATCAAAGATATAGCAACATCACCAACAACCTCCCCAACTGCCACTACCATTGCTATATTAACACTACTATCCCTAGGCGGACTCCCGCCCCTTACCGGATTTATACCAAAATGATTAATTATCGAAGAATTAACCACACAAAACTTTACCACTACTGCAACCATCCTAGCCCTATCAGCACTGCTAAGCCTATTTTTTTACTTACGTCTAAGCTACTCCTCCACAATTACCCTTGCCCCAAACACAACAACAACTAAACATAAATGACGATTTAAACCAACCATTAACACCGCCCTACTTACAACAACCTTACCAACATCACTACTAATATTACCAATCACCCCAATAATCTGCTAGAAACTTAGGATAACCTATTAAACCAAGGGCCTTCAAAGCCCTAAACAGGGGCTAAACCCCCTAGTTTCTGTTAAGACCTGTGAAGCACTAAAACACATCTCCTGAATGCAAATCAGACACTTTAATTAAGCTAAGGCCTCACCTAGATAGGCGGGCCTCGATCCCGCAAAAACTTAGTTAACAGCTAAACACCCAACCCAGCGGGCTTCTATCTGCTTCTCCCGTTGCTTTAAAACGGGAGAAGCCCCGGGACCCGTTTGGGTCCTTCTTCAAACTTGCATTTTGACGTGAAACACCTCAGGACTCTGATAAAAAGAGGAGTTAAACCCCCATAAATAGGACTACAGCCTACCACCTAAACGCTCGGCCATTTTACCTGTGTTTATTAACCGTTGATTCTTCTCAACCAACCACAAAGATATTGGCACCCTCTATTTAATCTTTGGTGCTTGAGCAGGAATGGTGGGAACTGCTCTTAGTCTTTTAATTCGAGCAGAACTTAGCCAACCTGGGGCCCTTTTGGGCGACGATCAAATTTATAATGTTGTCGTTACCGCACATGCATTTGTCATAATTTTCTTTATGGTTATGCCCATTATGATCGGCGGTTTTGGAAATTGACTAGTCCCACTTATAATTGGAGCACCAGACATAGCCTTTCCACGAATAAACAACATAAGCTTTTGACTCCTGCCCCCATCATTTCTTCTACTACTAGCCTCTTCTGGGGTTGAAGCTGGAGCCGGAACCGGATGAACCGTGTACCCTCCACTGGCAAGCAACCTAGCCCACGCAGGTGCCTCAGTTGACCTTACAATCTTCTCACTTCATCTCGCAGGAGTTTCATCTATCCTCGGCGCAATTAATTTTATTACAACATGCATTAACATAAAACCCCCTACAATAACACAATATCAGACCCCCTTATTTGTATGATCTGTAATAATTACAGCCGTACTACTCCTTCTTTCGTTACCAGTTCTTGCAGCTGGTATTACAATACTACTAACAGATCGAAACCTCAATACATCATTCTTCGACCCCGCAGGAGGGGGAGACCCTGTGCTCTACCAACACTTATTTTGATTTTTTGGTCATCCAGAAGTATACATTTTAATCCTTCCAGGCTTTGGCATAATTTCTCACATCGTAACCTATTATGCAGGAAAAAAAGAGCCTTTTGGTTATATAGGTATGGTTTGAGCCATAATATCAATTGGCTTCCTAGGGTTTATTGTTTGAGCTCACCATATGTTTACAGTAGGAATAGACGTGGATACTCGAGCATACTTTACATCAGCTACAATAATCATTGCAATCCCGACAGGAGTAAAGGTTTTCAGCTGATTAGCAACCCTCCATGGAGGAATAATCAAATGAGACGCCGCCATACTATGAGCCCTGGGCTTTATTTTCTTGTTTACTGTAGGGGGCCTCACAGGAATTGTTCTAGCAAACTCATCCCTAGACATTGTTCTTCACGACACATATTATGTAGTAGCCCACTTCCACTACGTCTTATCAATAGGGGCGGTTTTTGCCATCATGGGTGGATTTGTTCATTGATTTCCCCTATTTTCAGGCTTTACACTTCACCCAACATGAACAAAAATCCAATTTGGGGTAATATTCTTAGGTGTAAATATGACATTTTTCCCACAACACTTCCTTGGGCTTGCAGGAATACCACGACGCTACTCAGACTACCCAGATGCTTATACACTATGAAATACTGTATCATCAGTTGGATCCCTAATTTCCCTCGTTGCCGTAATCATAATAATGTTTATTATTTGAGAAGCCTTTGTAGCCAAACGTGAAATTTTAACCCTAGAACTAACAACAACAAACATTGAATGACTTCACGGATGTCCTCCTCCCTATCACACATACGAAGAGCCCGCCTATGTACAAACAACTACGAGAAAGGAAGGAATTGAACCCCCTCATGCTAGTTTCAAGCCAACCACACTACCATCGTGCTTCTTTCCCAATAAGACCTTAGTAAAACTATTACATAGCCCCGTCAGAGCTAAATCATAGGATGAAAGCCTATAGGCCTTAATGGCACACCCCTCCCAGCTTGGTTTCCAAGATGCAGCTTCCCCTATTATAGAGGAATTATTGCACTTCCACGATCATGCCTTAATAATTGTCTTTTTAATTAGCGCACTTGTACTTTACACCATCACACTAATAATAATAACCCCTCTAACACACACTAACACAATAGATGCACAAGAAGTTGAAATAATCTGAACAATTCTACCAGCAATTATTTTAGTATTAATTGCTCTACCATCATTACGAATCTTATACTTAATAGACGAAATTAATAACCCACATTTAACAATTAAAACACTAGGACACCAATGGTATTGAAGTTATGAATATACAGACTATGAAGACCTGTCATTTGACTCATATATAATCCCCACCACAGACTTAACTCCAGGAATATTCCGACTTCTAGAAGTAGATAACCGAATAGTAGTACCAATAGAGTCACCAATTCGCATATTAATTTCAGCCGAAGATGTACTCCATTCATGAGCAGTCCCATCCTTAGGAATCAAAACAGACGCAATCCCAGGTCGACTAAACCAAACAACCTTTATTACATCTCACCCGGGCCTATTCTACGGACAGTGCTCAGAAATTTGCGGCTCAAACCACAGCTTCATACCAGTTGTTGTAGAAGCAGTGCCACTCCAACACTTTGAAAACTGATCAACATCTATACTACTCACATCACTGAGAAGCTTTGTATTTAGCATTAGCCTTTTAAGCTAAAGAAGGGTACTAAAATACCCCTCAATGATATGCCACAATTAAACCCATCACCTTGGTTTTTAATTATGCTAATAACATGAGCTACACTAATATTTATTTTTTTAAACAAAACCTTAAACATGCTTTTTCCTAGTACCCCAGCCCAAATCCAACCAAAAGCAAAACCCCTAATACCCTGATCCTGACCATGATTATAAGCTTTTTTGATCAATTTATAATTCCACAAACCCTTGGAGTACCTCTAATTTTAATTGCTGTCGCAATCCCCCCCCTGCTTATCTTAAACTCATCTAATCGACTAGTCTCAAACCGCATATCAACATTACAAGCTTGAGCAATTAAAACGTTTACAAAACAGCTCATACTACCAATTTCCATCACCGGACACAAATGAACATCCATACTACTAGCCCTAACACTACTACTCATGTCATTAAACCTATTAGGACTATTACCATATACATTTACCCCTACAACACAACTTTCAATAAATATAGCACTTGCAATTCCAATATGACTAACAACAGTATTAATCGGCATACGAAACCAACCAACCATCTCCTTAGGCCACCTCCTACCAGAGGGTACCCCAACCCCCCTCATCCCCATCCTAATTATTATTGAAACAGTTAGCCTTTTTATTCGTCCTATAGCCCTAGGGGTTCGACTTACTGCCAACCTTACAGCAGGACACCTATTAATTCAACTAATCTCAACAGCAGCCTTTGTTTTAATACCATCAATAACCCTGACAGCATCAATAGCTTTTTTAGTACTTCTACTATTAACAGGACTAGAAATTGCCGTTGCAATAATTCAAGCATACGTATTTGTACTCTTACTAAGCCTATACTTACAAGAAAACGTATAATGACCCACCAAGCACATGCCTACCACATAGTAGACCCAAGCCCGTGGCCTCTAACAGGAGCCATCGCCGCCCTACTAATAACATCAGGACTAGCCATTTGATTTCACTTCAACAACACTACCTTAATAAATGTTGGAATTATAGTTCTGCTATTAACAATATACCAATGATGACGAGATATTGTACGAGAAGGAACATTTCAAGGACATCACACAAACCCCGTACAAAAAGGACTGCGATATGGAATAATCTTATTTATTACATCAGAAGTATTTTTTTTCCTCGGCTTTTTCTGAGCCTTTTATCACTCAAGTCTTGCACCAACACCAGAACTAGGCGGCTCCTGACCACCAAATGGAATCCACCCTTTAAACCCATTTGAGGTCCCACTACTTAATACAGCCGTTCTCCTAGCCTCAGGGGTTACAGTCACATGAGCACACCATTCCATTATAGAAGGTAAACGAAAAGAAGCTACACAAGCACTATTCCTAACAATTTTACTCGGACTATACTTTACCGCCCTACAAGCAATAGAATATTATGAGGCCCCCTTTACCATTTCAGATAGCGTATACGGTACAACCTTCTTTGTAGCCACCGGATTCCACGGCCTACATGTTATTATTGGATCCTCCTTCCTAATTGTTTGCCTAATTCGACAAACATTGTTTCATTTTACAACAAACCACCACTTCGGCTTTGAAGCAGCCGCATGATACTGACACTTCGTAGATGTTGTATGATTATTCCTATACGTATCAATTTACTGATGAGGGTCCTGTTCTTTTAGTATTAACCAGTACAAGTGACTTCCACTCACTAAGTCTTAATAAAGCTTAAGAAAGAACAATGAACCTATCAACAGTACTACTAATTTCACTTATAGTTTCAACCCTCCTTATTTTAATTAGCTTTTGACTACCACAACTCTACCCTGACACAGAAAAACTATCCCCTTACGAATGTGGGTTTGACCCCCTAGGCACAGCTCGACTGCCATTTTCACTGCGATTTTTCCTTGTTGCAATCTTATTTTTACTATTTGATCTAGAAATTGCATTACTCCTACCACTACCCTGAGCCATAAACTTAAACCGCCCAACAGAAACAATAATCCTAACAACAACCATCCTCCTCCTACTAACACTTGGCCTAATTTATGAATGAACACAAGGAGGACTTGAATGAGCAGAATTAGGCGTTAGTCTAAACAAGACAGTTAATTTCGACTTAACAAATTTGGAACCTACTCCAAACGTCTACATGACACCAACACACTTCATATTGAACTCCGCTTTCACCTTAAGTATCTTAGGACTGTCAATACACCGAACACATCTAATATCCGCCCTACTATGTATTGAAGGAATAATACTAGCACTATTTATTATTTTTACAATAATTTTTTCAACAATACAACTAACAGCCCTTGCCTCAGCACCAATTATTCTTCTAGCTTTTTCTGCATGCGAAGCCGGAACAGGGTTGGCCCTACTTGTAGCAACTTCCCGAACCCATGGTAACGACCATTTAAAAAACATAAGCCTTTTACAATGCTAAAAATTATTTTACCAACACTAATACTAGCCCCCACATCTATAATTATTAAATCAACTTACATCTTTAACACATTCTCCATATATTCAATACTCCTAGCACTTATTAGCCTCACATGACTTAAGTCCTCCCTAAACACAGAACCAACATTCTCAACCCAACACCTAATAATTGACCCAGTTTCAGCCCCCCTGTTAACACTATCTTGCTGATTACTTCCCCTAATGGTTTTAGCAAGCCAAAACCATCTAAAATCGGAGCCCCTGCACCGAAAACGAATCTTCTTGGTAACCCTATCAATACTACAAACATTTCTGATTCTAACATTCTCAGCAACAAACCTCCTCTCATTCTATATTATATTTGAAGCTACCTTAGTACCAACCCTTATTATTATTACCCGATGAGGAAACCAGGCAGAGCGCCTTACCGCAGGCACATACTTCTTATTCTACACCCTAGCAAGTTCTCTACCACTGTTAATCGCACTCCTCTATTTTAACACTAAAAATAATAGTTCATCCATACTACTTCTACAACTCTTACAACCACAACTAGACAACACTTGGTCAAACACAATAATTTGAATTGCATGTCTAACCGCATTTATAGTAAAAATACCTCTATATGGTCTACACCTATGACTTCCAAAAGCCCATGTCGAAGCCCCAATTGCTGGCTCAATAGTACTAGCCGCCATTCTACTAAAAATGGGGGGCTATGGTATTATCCGAATCACTATAACACTAGCCCCCCTAACTTCAAAACTTTATTATCCATTCATCATCCTTGCACTATGAGGCATTGTTATAACTAGCTCTATTTGCTTACGTCAAACAGACCTTAAATCACTAATCGCTTATTCTTCCGTTAGCCATATAGGCCTTGTAGTAATAGCATGCCTAATCCAAACACCCTGAAGCTTTACAGGAGCCATAATCCTAATAATTGCACATGGACTAACCTCCTCCATATTATTTTGCCTGGCAAATACAAACTACGAACGAACCCACAGCCGAACATTAATCCTAGCCCAAGGCCTTCAACTAATTTTTCCACTAATAACAACCTGATGACTCTTAGCAAATATAATCAACATAGCACTTCCCCCATCAATTAACTTAATAGGAGAGCTATTTATCATTGTATCCCTATTTAACTGATCCTTCCCAACAATCTTACTGACCGGCCTAGGTACCCTAATTACAGCAATATACTCACTACATATATTCTTAACAACCCAACGAAACAAACTTCCAACCCATACCTTTATATCCGACCCAACCCACACACGAGAACATCTCCTAATAACACTACACACACTACCATTAACTTTACTTATCATAAAACCAACCCTAATCTCAGGCATCATTAGATGTTAGTATAGTTTAACAAAAACATTAGGCCGTGGCCCTAAAAATAGAAGCTTACTTCTTCTTACAAACCAAGAGGTGTTTTGAACACCAAGAACTGCTAATTCTCATTACTGAAGTTAAAATCCTCAGACCTCTTACTTTTAAAGGATAAAAGTAATCCACTGGTCTTAGGCACCAAAAACCTTGGTGCAACTCCAAGTAAAAGTACATGCACACCACCTTATCCACAACCTCTATAATAACAACAATAATTATTCTTAGCCTTCCAATTATATATACCATAAAACCGCATCAAACCTCTTATACAAAAAACGTCAAACTAGCTGTACAAATTTCCTGCATTACTAGCCTAATTCCAATATTACTTTTTATTAACCATGGATTAGAGATAGTATTGACAAACCTCTCTATATTTACAATCAATACCTTTAACATCAAAATTAGCTTTATCATAGACCTGTACTCATTAACATTTACCCCAATTGCACTATTCGTCACCTGGTCTATCCTAGAATTCTCAACATGATATATAGCCACAGATCCACACATCAACAAATTCTTTAAATATCTTCTAATCTTTCTAATCGCTATAATCATATTAATCACCGCAAATAGCCTGTTCCAATTTTTCATTGGGTGGGAAGGTGTAGGCATTATATCTTTTCTTCTAATTGGTTGATGATACTCCCGGGCAGACGCAAATTCATCTGCCCTCCAAGCCATTATTTATAACCGAATTGGTGACATCGGCTTAATTCTAGCAATTGCATGATTTACCATAAACACATCAAACTGACAAATTCAAGAAATTATCTCAAACACCGACAACTTTATCCCTGCAGCCGGACTAATCCTAGCCGCAACAGGAAAATCCGCCCAATTTGGACTCCACCCATGACTACCAGCAGCAATAGAAGGTCCAACCCCCGTTTCAGCCCTACTACACTCCAGCACAATAGTTGTTGCAGGCATTTTTTTATTAATCCGAATACACCCAATTTTGGAAAACAGCCAAACAGCCCTTACAGCATGCCTATGCCTTGGCTCCATAACAACACTATTTGCCGCCATTTGTGCCATCACCCAAAATGACATTAAAAAAATTGTAGCATTTTCAACATCAAGTCAATTAGGCCTAATAATAGTCACGATTGGACTAAACCAACCACAACTAGCATTTATACACATCTCAACTCACGCTTTTTTCAAAGCAATACTATTTTTATGCTCAGGGTCCATTATTCACAACTTATTAAACGAACAAGATATCCGAATAATAGGGGGCATTAAAAATACAATACCAATTACATCCTCCTGCCTAACAATCGGAAGCCTGGCACTTATAGGAACCCCCTTCCTCTCAGGCTTTTACTCAAAAGACACTATTATTGAAACACTAAATAATTCACACCTAAACGCCTGAGCCCTACTAATAACAATCTTAGCAACAACATTAACCGCAATTTATAGTATACGAATTATATTTTATACACAAATAAATTATGTCCGCCACAAAGCCTTCTCTAACATCAATGAAAACACCAAAACACTAATCAACCCAATTTTACGACTCGCTATTGGAACTTTACTAACAGGCCTATTAATCTCAACAACAATTTTACCAACAAAAACCCCACAAATAACTATACCAACATCAATTAAACTACTCGCCCTAATTATTACAATTGCAGGACTAACAATTGCCCTAGATATTTCTAGTCGAACTTCCTTACTCCACAAACCAAATCAAACAATATTATTCAATTTTTCAAACCAGCTAGGCTTCTTCAACATCCTCCACCGAAATGCCCCCAACATCACACTAAAAACAAGCCAAAAAATAGCCTCCCAAATAAACGACTTAATTTGATTAGAAAAAATTGGACCAAAAAACCTAACATCAACACAACTCCCAATAACCAACATTTTTTCCTCACAAAAAGGTCTAATCAAAGCATACTTAATCACATTCATTGTTACCACAACCTTATTTCTTTTACTCCTTACCTAACAACCCGTAAACCCCCACGAGATAAACCACGAGTTAATTCCAACACTACAAACAACGTTAACAATAAACCCCACCCACACACCAATAAGCCTGCCGCCCCAACAGAATACAACAACGAAACCCCACCAAAATCGCCCCGCAACACTGACAACCCAACCGAATCACCACCAACCATACCATATCCCCCACCCACTGTTTCCCCAATTTCCACCCAAAAAACTAAAACAAACAACAAATATCCTATCAAATAAAACCCAACCCCTAAATTTCCCCAAGTTTCAGGAAACGGCTCAGAAGCCAAAGCAACAGAATAAGCAAATACAACCAACATTCCCCCTAAATAAATCAAAAACAAAACCAAAGATACAAATGAACCCCCAAACTCAACCAACACCCCACATCCAACCGCCGCAGACACTACAAGACTTGCCGCCCCAAAATAAGGTGATGGATTAGAAGCAACAGCCACTAACCCCATCACTAAACAAAAAAACAACACAAATAAAAAATATGCCATATATTTTTATCTGGCCTTAAACCAAAACCTATGATCCGAAAAACCACCGTTGTTATTCAACTATAAAAACTAATGACAATCACACGAAAATCCCACCCAGTAATGAAAATTGTAAACAACTCGTTTATTGATCTCCCAACCCCCTCAAACATTTCAGCCTGATGAAACTTCGGCTCACTACTTGGAATTTGTCTAATTATTCAAATCCTCACAGGCCTCTTTCTCGCCATACACTACACAGCTGATATTACATCCGCCTTCTCATCCGTAGCCCACATCTGCCGAGACGTTCAATATGGTTGACTTATCCGAAACATTCACGCCAACGGCGCCTCTATATTTTTTATTTGCATCTATCTTCATATTGGCCGAGGCCTCTACTATGGATCTTACATATTCAAAGAAACATGAAATATTGGAGTAATTTTGCTACTATTAGTTATAGCTACAGCATTCGTCGGATATGTCTTACCATGGGGTCAAATATCATTCTGAGGCGCAACAGTAATTACCAATCTTTTATCAGCTATCCCCTACATTGGAACAACCCTGGTAGAATGAATCTGAGGTGGTTTTTCCGTTGACAACGCAACCCTTACCCGATTTTTTTCATTTCACTTCCTCTTACCATTTGCCATTATTGGTGTTTCAATAGTTCACCTACTATTCCTTCACGAAACCGGATCAAACAATCCAACCGGACTTTCCTCAAGCACAGACAAAATCCCATTTCACCCCTACTTCTCATACAAAGACCTCCTAGGCGCCCTACTACTAATTTTTACCTTACTATTACTAGCTTTATTCTTTCCAAACCTCTTAGGAGACCCAGAAAACTTTACCCCAGCAAACCCACTAGTAACACCCCCACACATTAAGCCAGAATGATATTTTTTATTTGCCTACGCCATTTTACGATCAATCCCCAATAAATTAGGAGGAGTCCTTGCCCTACTATTCTCAATTCTTATCCTAATGTTAATTCCACTAATACACACATCAAAACAACGAAGCTCCTTCTTCCGACCAACATCACAAATTATATTCTGACTACTAATTTCAGACGTATTTATCCTAACATGAATCGGGGGCCAACCAGTTGAACACCCCTTTATTATTATTGGTCAACTTGCCTCAATCACCTATTTTTCACTATTCCTAATCTTTATACCAACTACAGCAATCCTAGAAAACAAACTATTAAAATGGTAACCAACCCCAGCTTCCGTAGCTTAACACCACCTTAAAGCACTGGTCTTGTAAACCTGAGATGGGCACTAAACCGCCCCAGAAGCATCAAAAGAGGAGGTTAACCTCCATTTCCAGCCCCCAAAACTGGCATTTTAAATTAAACTATCTTCTGTAGGCCGCCTCAGGGCGGCTTTTTACCCTTTAAATATTAGGCCGCCTCAGGGCGGCTTTTTACCCTTTAAATATTAGGCCGCCTCAGGGCGGCTTTTTACCCTTTAAATATTAGGCCGCCTCAGGGCGGCTTTTTACCCTTTAAGTATTAGGCCGCCTCAGGGCGGCTTTTTACCCTTTAAGTATTAGGCCGCCTCAGGGCGGCTTTTACCCTTTAAGTATTAGGCCGCCTCAGGGCGGCTTTTACCCTTTAAGTATTAGGCCGCCTCAGGGCGGCTTTTATTTTTATCCCCTGATGACATAGTACATATTACTATATTATTACCCAATACATATTATGTATATCGTGCATTCATCTATTTTCCCCACGAATATTTTACAGTACATATTACTATATTATTACCCAATACATATTATGTATATCGTGCATTCATCTATTTTCCCCACGAATAATTAAAAGTCAAATAAACTAATACTTTTACCCAAAACGAATATTATTAATCAATTTGTCCTTTATTTCAGTACGAATATCCATAAAATAATAATTATTATTATCGTACATAATACATTATATTATTATCGTGCATAACCGGTCCTCACTACGAATATTGCCACCTGACTATTGCCTTAACCTATTCCCCTGGCAGCGATACTCGAAGAACCTTCCTTCTATTATATTATCGCGCATCTCACGAGAAACCAGCAACCCGCCATCATAAGGTACTCCATTACTAGCTTCAGGCCCATCAATTGAGCAACCACTCACTCAATCAATCACTCAATCAATCCCACAATCAACCACTCACTCACTCAATCAACCACTCACTCAATCAATCACTCAATCAATCCCACAATCAACCACTCACTCACTCAATCACTCACTCAATCCCACCCACCCACCCACCCACAACCAATCAATCAATCCCACCCACCCACAACCAACCAACCCCACAACCCCACCCACACTCACTCAATCCCACCCACCCACCCACCCACAACCAATCAATCAATCCCACCCACCCACAACCAACCAACCCCACAACCCCACCCAGTTGCATCACTCACGGCTTTTTCCAAGGCCTCTGGTTGTAGTTTCAGGGACATCAATTCCAATTCACCATACGTTCCCCTTTAAGAGGCCTCTGGTAAATGGGTTAATTCCATTCGTACCCATGCCCAACATAACTGGTTTGCCATGCATCTGGTATTTTTTTAATTTCTCTTGTGATCTCAGACCCGCATACCAGGATGCTCAGATACCGTTATCGTACAATCTGAACTTACGGTGCTAACCTTAATCCACCCCTTTGGATGCTGTAATTTCAGTCAATGCTTGTAAGACATAAAAAAAGCTAAAAAAACTAATATTTAACGAAAAAACCTCAGACGAACGAGGACTACAACAAACAAACAAACAAATTACAAAAAATAACAAAAAAATTAAAAAAAATATAAAAAATTTTTTATTTAAAACAAATTAAACAAAAGTATATTTTTTATACGGCAAACCCCCCTACCCCCCACCAATAATTACCCGCTTA